CAACATAATGAAATAAATAATGAAATAAAATTTCTAATAATTTAATTTTTATTTTTCCTAATTGATTTGATTCAATCCGTTGAATTGAGAGGTGACATATAACACTTATACCTTTCTATATAAAATAGAAAACAAATAGAAAAATTGGAAACTTTGAACTTGTACTTTCCCACCTTCTCAGAAAAGAAATAAATAAGAAGAATCGAGTTATTTCATTAGAGTTAGAATGAAAGATTCATTCTATTTCGTACCAATCTCTAGTACTAAACAAAGATTACGATTTGAATGAACCAAAATACTTGTTTGTTTTGATACGGTAATAACACTTAATAATATAATGGACTTAATTTAATTATATAATGGTAAGACCAAGCAATATGATAAGACCAGCAATGGGTTAGATTTCACTACAAGAAAAGGTTTTACAGCAAACCTATACTAGACAATGAAACACCTATACTAGACAATGAAACATAGCAAATACTAGAACTAGACAATGAAACACAGCAAAGAGTGGAGTAGTATAATCGACGGAATCATAAATAATTTACATAACCTTTTCGAATGCTAATTCTAATAGCTAATAGAAAGAATCATACATTATCGAACGATTCGACAGACCAAATAAAATCCCCCCACCCACTCAACTCACAGAATATAGAAGAAGAAATATTAATCCATTTAGGTTAGGACCAATTCATTATCTCTCCATTATCTTTGAATCAATCAATAAGATTGCTCTTGTTCTGCATTCTAAAAAGCAAAAAATGAGTGATTAGTCAGGGCAGGGGACTTTTACAAATACAAGACCCAAGACCAAGAAAAGAATACTTCCTAAACCCATGTGACTTAGGATTAGACTGGGTCAGGTTGAAGTTTTTAGGCAGAATCATGTCATGATTTTCACTTCCTAAATGGATTGGTATTCGGTATACAAAAGCAAAAGTGTGTCGCTAACTCTTTGATCATGTACAGGAAAAGAAAAAGTCATATTCATCCACGATGATTAATGGAGAAGGGTGAATATTATATTTTTATATAATACTTATATAATACTTATATTATATATTATATGTTATATGATATGTATGTTATATGATATGTATGTTATATGATATGATATGTATGTTATATGATATGAGATTTTTCCAAGATTTATCCGAGATTCGACAAGTACGGATTAGATCTATTGAAATTTATTATTTTTTCTGTCCCTATGCATTTACATGACATGAACATTTAGTAATGCTTTCATTTCTATGGGACCAACCAAGTGGCCAGTCTATAAACAACTACTAATGAGGAAATGAAAACTATACTAAACAAAAATAGAATATATTAGGATTAGGGCTATACGGACTCGAACCGTAGACCTTCTCGGTAAAACAGATCAAACTGATTATTATCGAAATGATTCGAACTGTTTCAAAGACCCAACATGCATTTTGTTGCATTGGGCTCTTTCATCAACTGATGTAAAGATCAGTTAGTCCACCATATTTTTTCTTTAGAGGAAGATAGAAGATAATAAGATGGCTCCATGTGCTCTGATTCATTATTTTCTGATCTAGGAGCAATACCAAAGTGTTTCAAAGAAGGATTACGTTGACTTAGGTCTGCCTTCGGCCTAGATTAACCTAAGTTAAATGGAATCTCTATCGCTCCGCTGCAACAGTCGAATATGAGACTTCATACACCTTAAAGTTCATAGGACAAAAAGAGGTTATTTTGAGGCCCTTATACTCATTATGCCTAGCATTGAATGGGATGGGTATTTACCTTATCAACTTTCAAATCAATGGCGGGTTCTATTTGATTTGGCAACTGAATTCGCGCCTGAATCGGGCCGAACCGAATATTTGTCAGGCTATTGTTCTCTTGTTCCCTCGAACCTATGGAGTAAGACATCGATTTCTCAATACGATCAATTATGTTCATTGCATAATTGGCTCCCTTGAAAAGCATTGGCGCACGTGTAAACGAGGTGCTCTACCAACTGAGCTATAGCCCTTGTCATAGACATCTTAACATATAGAAAATTTCTTGTCAAGATGGATATTCCATAATCCCACATGATAGCTCTCTGTCTCTGATCTATTTAGATCGATTTTTTTTATTTACGTTTATGCTTAAGAAAACAAATTTGTATTGCTTAGAAATAATATTCTACCTATAATTAATCTCCGAAGTGATGGGTTGGTGATAAATGACCTACTTAACTCAGTGGTTAGAGTATTGCTTTCATACGGCGGGAGTCATTGGTTCAAATCCAATAGTAGGTAGAACTTATTAGATACCGGAGTCGATGAAATGATATCTAATAAGTTTTTCTACCCATCTTCTTTTTTTTTTATCAGATTAAACTTGATTGTGTTCAATTGGCAGAATCAACATGTGGTGTATAATGTATAATAAAGAAAAGAACTTTTAAAAAACTTCTTTTTATTATTTTGATGTCTTGACTTGACTAGTAAGAAATAACATTGACAGCCTCCACTCGTGTCCTAGCTCGTCTGAGAGCTAAATTCGCTTCAATTGCTTGTCTCTTACCCTCAGCTCTACTCAAGTTAGCTTCAGCTATTTCAAGAGCTTGTTGAGCTTCTTGCGGATCAATGTCAGTACTTATTTCCGCATCATTTCCTAAAATGGTGATCTCATTATTACCTATTCTAGCGAAACCACCCATTAGAGCCACTGTTAACCATTGGTCGTTGTTGAGGCGTATTCTCAAAAGACCTATATCTACAGCCGTGGCAATAGGGGCGTGGTTTGGTAATACGCCAATTTGGCCACTATTAGTGGATAAAATGATTTCTTTCACTTCCGAATCCCAAATAATTCGATTAGGAGTCAGTACACAAAGATTTAAGGTCATTTCTTCAATTTGCTCTCCCCTTCTAAGTTCATAGCTTTCGCGGTAGCTTCATCGATGTTACCCACCAAATAAAAGGCCTGCTCGGGGAGACTGTCTAATTCTCCGGAAAGGATCAGTTGAAACCCCCTAATTGTTTCCGCAAGACCAACATATTTTCCTGGAGAACCAGTAAATACTTCTGCCACGAAGAAGGGTTGTGATAAGAAACGCTCAATTTTTCGTGCTCTTGCTACAGTTAAACGATCTTCTTCGGATAATTCGTCCAACCCCAAAATAGCTATAATGTCCTGAAGTTCTTTGTAACGTTGTGAAGTTTGCTTAACTCTTTGCGCAGTTTCATAATGTTCTTCGCCAACGATTCGAGGTTGTAACATAGTTGACGTTGAATCTAAAGGATCCACTGCTGGATAAATACCTTTGGCAGCTAGTCCTCTTGATAGTACGGTAGTAGCATCTAAATGGGCAAATGTCGTGGCAGGTGCAGGGTCGGTCAAATCGTCCGCAGGTACATAAACGGCTTGGATCGAAGTTATAGATCCCTCTTTGGTCGAAGTAATTCTTTCTTGCAAAGAACCCATTTCTGTACTAAGGGTAGGTTGATAACCCACTGCAGAAGGCATTCTCCCCAATAGGGCGGATACTTCTGATCCTGCTTGGACGAAACGAAAGATATTGTCGATGAATAGAAGTACGTCTTGTTCATTAACATCCCGGAAATATTCCGCCATGGTTAGGGCAGTCAAACCAACTCTCATACGAGCTCCCGGCGGTTCATTCATTTGACCATAGACTAGAGCTACTTTTGATTCTGCAATATTTTTTTCATTAATTACTCCGGATTCTTTCATTTCCATGTAAAGATCATTTCCTTCACGAGTACGTTCGCCTACTCCTCCAAATACGGATACGCCTCCGTGAGCTTTGGCAATGTTGTTGATCAATTCCATGATAAGTACTGTTTTACCCACTCCAGCTCCCCCAAATAGTCCGATTTTTCCTCCACGGCGATAAGGAGCTAAAAGATCCACTACTTTAATTCCTGTTTCAAAGATTGATAATTTCGTATCCAACTGTATAAAGGCAGGTGCTGATCTATGAATAGGAGATGTTGTGCTAGTATCTACAGGACCTAAATTATCCACAGGCTCCCCAAGAACGTTGAAAATTCGTCCGAGGGTGGCTCCACCGACTGGAACGCTTAGAGGAGCTCCTGTGTCAATCACTTCCATTCCTCTCATCAGTCCATCTGTAGCACTCATAGCTACAGCTCTAACTCGATTATTTCCTAATAATTGTTGTACTTCACAAGTTACATTAATTTGCTGACCAACAATATCTCGACCCTTAACTACCAAAGCGTTATAAATATTAGGCATCTTGCCCGGAGGAAAAACAACATCCAGTACTGGGCCAATAATTTGAGCGATACGCCCTAGGTTTTGTTCTTCAAGTGTGGAAACCGCAGGACTAGAAGAGGTAGGATTGATTCTCATAATTATAATTAAAGTAATTAAAGTGAAATATGTCGAAAATTGTTTGGAATGGTGCCAAGTCGAAAAAAAATGTCCGATAGCAAGTTGATCGGTTAATTCAAAAAGAAATAAATGAGAGTTAGCACTTGATTTAGTTGGTACCACCCAACCGAATACGATTCAATCATTTACTCATTGAATGAGTAAATTTTCAAGTTCAGCCAATCCCTCTTTTTTTTTTAAATATCAAGTACATGAAATCACAAGTAAGTCTTTTTCATTTCTCTATCATTATAGATTATAGAAAAGACCACCCATACTCTATTCTATTATTCTATAATTAATCGAATCTAATATGAAATAATAGAATAGAATTCGAACCCGAACTTAATTTATGATTCATTATTTCGATCTCATTGGCCATTGTTCTTCATTTTTTTGAATAGATATTTGATTTATTTTTTTGAATAGATATTTGATTTCCGCCTATCCATTCTTTTTACCCCCCCTTTTTTATACCCTTTTAGGGTTGAATTATGCCTATTTTAACACCTAGGATTTACATATACAACATATATCACTGTCAAGAGTCAAGAAGAAATTTTTCTTAGTATTTAGATAGGAAAATAAAATTCAATTCAAAATAAAAATGA